CCCGAACCAAACATGAATTTTTGATTCATTTGGCTCTCACACTCAATTACATCAACTACTTATGTATGGGGGGATTCCCATATTTTTTTTTTAATGGAATGAGCCTATCCTCTCCCTCTTCTCTATTCATATTCAAAAATGAATCTTGCGGCTGATCCCTAATCCAAGACCGGAATTTTGGAGGACTCTTCTGACCGAATCAAAATAGATAATTGTCAGCAAAGTTGTTTCTTTTTTTCTTCAAATCCAAAGAATTCTTCTTACTTTATACATAGGCCATCGATTCAGCACAAAAAGAGGTTGTTTGAAATACCAAATTTTCCAATATTTTCCAATCAAATTTCCAATACCGCTAAAAGGCTCAAATCTTTTTATCAACATGAGTGTTTTATATCGAAAAAAAAAATTCCAATTTTTATTATTAATTATTCATTTTGAAAACATTTCTATTCTATAGTAAAACATAGTAGTAGAAAGAGTACGGTGCTTTGTCTGGACTTCAAACTTTAGCTTTAACCATGTTAATGGTCCCACATTATTGGTTTGTTTCATAGAGAATCAAAATAGATTTACCAACGAATCACGAAATGCTATGGTTCTTAAATATGATTTGAAATTGATTCAGAAGTAATTCGCGGAATCATGCACCCTTTTCCCTTTGGTCCTTAGTTATAACGAAAAAAAAAAAAGTGCAGCTGGTTGGGTCCAACTTATTCTTGAAATAAACAACTCGCACACACTCCCTTTCCAAAAAAGATCAATACACCAATCACTACACTTAGATTTATTGGATTTGTTGCTAAAATATCGGTATTAAACCCGAAACTCCCGGCGAATGGCCAGTGAACCAAAGAAAGGAAAGAATCGGTTACATTTTTCATATGATCTCCTCTTTTAGATAGACTAAAAAAAAAAAAAAGAACGCAGTTCTTTTTTTTTTTTTTCTACGTAATTACATAATATTTATATATATTTTTTTTTATTTGTCTTTTTTTAGTAATTTGCCTATTTCGACACAGAGTCAAAAATTCTATTTTGAAATCCTTTCTTTGAATTGGCAATTGGAGATTCCCGCTAAGAAGGCTACTTTTAAGAAGGCTACTTTTTAGTATTAGGGACCGAGACTTCTGTCAATTGCAGAACCCCTCGTTTGTTGCAACATCCCTTAAAAAGAGGGTTTCCTTTAGACTAAGAAAGGGAAAGAAAAAAGCGAATTGGTATACTTATTTTATATTTTAATTCCTCATCCTCAAACCATTCCTTGCAATTGTAGGAGTTAAATCTTGATAGAATTCAAAAAACCCCGAAACACAGATATACTAAATAAGAGAAAAAAAAAAAAAAGTCAATTACCTTTCCTATTTATAGGATTAAACAAAAGGATTCGCAAATAAAAGCGCTAATGCTACAACCAGTCCATAAATTGTTAAAGCTTCCATAAAAGCCAGACTAAGCAATAAAGTACCTCGTATTTTTCCCTCCGCCTCGGGTTGTCTCGCAATCCCCTCTACTGCTTGGCCCGCAGCAGTACCTTGACCAACTCCAGGTCCAATAGAAGCAAGCCCAACAGCCAACCCAGCGGCAATAACGGAAGCGGCAGAAATCAGTGGATTCATGATAAGTTCCTCGCACTAAAATAAAGAAAAACTAAAGAAATCGTTAATGATACAATCGTCCAATGAATTATGACTTAATTATTCCGTCACTAGGATTCACCCAGCCGAAGTAACTAAGAACTCAAAATTGGAGTAATAATAATATTATTATTGACCCATCAAAACTATTTTGATATCTCTTTTTTAGTTCCGATCCGCGGGCACAACACAGGATTTTTGTGAATCCATACAACTTTTACTTTTATTCTTTCATTTCTTTTTTCGGGACCCTTTTTTGAATTATTTGTTCGTTTTCTTTATTTAATGTCTTTTTTTTATTGATTCAATTCCCAGTCAAAGCAAAGACGAAATCGAACAATTTCTATTGGAATCCTTATCAAAATTCACAATAGTCACAAGAGTAGGGTGGATTAGATATATCTTTAGTTCATATATAACTAGCAATATCTAATATCCCATATACATGTCTTTCTTCCATAACGTAAACCAACTATTCATATCTTAGATTCAAAGTCTTATTCGTCTCTTAAAGCCAATCGTATTCTAGAAACCCTTTTCAAGAAATCCACAAGAGTTGGCATTTGATTCCATATACCTAAATATGTCCCCCTCGCCCAATCACTCCGTTTTTTATGACTTTCTTTTTTTTTTTTTTTTCAGAAGAATTGACTAAAATCAACTAAAAGGAGAATCGTTTTAGAAATTATAAAGCATCGTTCTTTTCTTTTTTTTTTAATCACCTGCCTGTTATTGTTATACTATAAGAATTTTTATTCATTGCTATTTGCTATTGGAATTGAATGAACAAAAATGAACAAAACAATATAACGAGAATATTTGTTGGCGGGGGGTATGATATAATAAGGACAAAGAGGAATTTTAGGAAAAAGATCTTTTTGATCTCTTTCCTAAAATTCCCCAATATCGTAATTTTTGTTTATACGACTCTTGGTCGTATATTCTGTATTTGTCGATTTAGGTTTGTATATGTATGTTTCCTAAGTCAATTATCTTGAGTTAGGCATAGATTGCCTTGTTCGAAGCTACAAAAAAAAAAAAAGAAAATTTCAAAAACGAGTCAATGATGTCCCTCCATAGATTCGCCTACATAAGCCGCAGCTAAAGTTGCAAAAATAAGAGCTTGAATACCGCTTGTAAATAATCCAAGGAACATAACAGGTATAGGAACCACTAAAGGGACTAAAGAAACAAGAACAACGACTACTAATTCATCGGCTAATATATTCCCGAAAAGTCGAAAACTAAGTGATAAGGGTTTTGTGAAATCTTCTAAAATGTTAATGGGTAAAAGAATTGGAGTCGGTTGAATGTATTTACTGAAATAACCTAATCCCTTTTTTGAAAGACCTGCATAGAAGTATGCTATTGACGTGAGCAAAGCTAAAGCAACGGTAGTATTTATATCATTCGTGGGTGCGGCTAACTCCCCATGAGGTAACTCTATGATTTTCCAAGGTAAAAGAGCACCTGACCAATTCGAAACAAAAATAAAAAGAAACATAGTTCCAATAAAGGGAACCCACGGGCCATATTCTTCTCCAATCTGAGTTTTGCTCACGTCCCGAATGAATTCAAGGACATATTCGAAGAAATTTTGACTAGCAGTCGGAACGGTTTGTGGATTCCGAACGGCTATAAAGGCTGAACCTAATAAGATAGCAATTACAACCCAAGAAGTAATAAGTACTTGGGCATGGACTTGGAACCCGCCTATTTGCCAATAGAAATGTTGGCCTACTTCCACACCGGATATATCGTATAACCCCTTTAGTGTGTTGATGGAACATGATAGAACATTCATATTGCCCTCTGACCGAAATAGAAATTAAAAGGGAATTATTTTGATTCAACCATCTTCTTTTCGACTTGTCTACTTGAATTGTATATTTGGAATATCTGCTAATTACATAATATCCACCAGTTTTTGTTTCTTTTCTTTTGTGCGATTCAGGAATAGTACCCAAGCCAGAAATCCATGGAGTTACAAAAATTATTTATTTGTCTTATTATTAATCAACGATTTTGTATATAGCTAGAGCGACCCTCACAAATTGCAAATACTAATTTGTTAAGAATTAGTCGGATTGAAGCTATAGCGTCATCGTTTGCTGGAATGGAAATATCTGCGAGATCGGGGTCACAATTTGTATCGATTAAACAAATTGTTGGAATTCCCAAAGTGATACATTCTCGAAGAGCCCTATATTCTTCGTGCTGATCAATGATGATTACAATATCGGGTACCCTCGTCATATATTTAATCCCGCCCAGATACGTTTGCAGGCGTGATAATTGTCTTTTCAAAATAGCGGCATCCCTTTTGGGAAGACTGTCAAGTCTCCCCCTTTTTTGTTCCGTTCTCAAATCCCTGAACTTGTGAAGTCTCGTTTCTGTAGTGGACCAATTCGTTAACATACCACCGAGCCATTTTTTATTAACATAATGACACCGAGCCTTTAGTGCAGCTCGGGCGACTGAATCAGCAGCTTTATTTTTAGTACCAACAATTAAGAATAGTTTTCCCCTACCTGCTGCATCAAAAACTAAATCACAAGCTTCTGATAAAAAACGAGCAGTTCGAGTAAGATTTGTAATATGAATACCTTTGTGTTTTGCAGATATATAAGGTGCCATTCTAGGATTCCATTTCCGAGTACCATGACCAAAATGAATTCCTGCTTCCATCATCTCTTCCAAATGGATGTTCCAATATCTTCTTGCCATTTCTCACCCACTTCCTCTTTTTTTTTAAGAGACGAGGCGCCCTGAAATAAATAATTGTTCCGAGGGAACCTTCTCGCTACCAGAGATTGACCGTTGATACACGACCCAGGCCATTCATTACTTTCTATTCATTATTATCCTTTTTTTCTTACCATTAAGAAATAAAACGATCACAAATAGTTAAAAGAATACACTCCTAGGACTCATTAAACCCTCTAAGCAATTACTCTGATGTATCATGGAAAGTCGTTGAAATGCAAGAGTCAAATAATTGTCTGTGGTGTAAGAAAATATCTCTCATTTCCCCCCCGAAAAAATTCCCTGTTTGTTTTTGTCTTTCCAAAAGAATGGTGTTATGCTGCCTTGAACAGTGCACTAATCCTTTGAATCCGGTCCCAACGGGTATTATCCCCCCCAGAACAACGTTTTCCTTCAGTCCTTTCAACCAATCGATACGACCTCGGAGAGCTGCTTTTGCTAAAACGCGTGTGGTTTCTTGAAAACTTGCTTCGGATATAAAACTTTGAGTATTCAGAGATGCTCTCGTTATTCCCAATAAGATAGCTCGATAACAGATCACTTCTTCCAAAGCGCGCCCCGTTCGTTCCGCTCGTAACAATCCAATCAGTTCGCCGGGTAAAAAAATATTAGACATTCCATCTTCTGAAACCAAGACTTTTGATGTTATTTGACGTACAATAATTTCGATATGCCTATTATGGATCTGTACCCCCTGCGATCGATAAACCCTTTGGATCTTATTAACCAAAGAGATACGACTTTGCACTATAGTTAGCTCAGCACCAATCAAGAATCCCCAAGGAATCCCAAGAATTCTTGTTATACGCCCGTTCCAACCCTCAATTCTCTTTTCTAGGTTCATCGATATTGAATCAAGCGAACGCACTTCTAACACCTGTTCTACTTTTGGAAGACCCTGCGTTATATCACCGGATCTCGATTTTTCATATATAAATGTAACTAATGGATCCCCTTCGTAAAAGATTTCCCCATAATGCCCATGGACCGTTGCTCCAGGAGTAGCCAAATAAGGCTTAGCTGATCGTATTATTACAGAGTTAACTTTAACAATTAAAACTTGCCCCGATTTTAGGTGTGGTCCGTTTTTGGTTATACATACATTTTCACAAAGAAACTGCCCAAGATTAATTATCGGGGACATTTCCTCACAATAATTATGATGGAGAAAATACCAATTCAAATTAAATGGATTCAAAATGATCTTACTGTCTGTATCAGGATTATAAATTTCCCCCTTTTCATCCATTAAATAATAGTTAAGTACTTGACAAGGCTGTTTTAAATTGTCAAGTTTCAAATATTTAGTTACCGAGTGATGATTATGAGTTTTTAAATAGTAAAATGAATCAAAATTTGCAATTTGAAGGACTGTTCCTAAAGGTCCCAACGAATTCCTAATTGGAGTTATAGAATCCTTTTGAATTGTAATTGATTGTTTTATCACATTGGGATATTTTACATCGTTCAATGGACCCATCCGAAAATAATTAGATGATGACAAAATTATCAAAGATTGGCATTCCTTATTTCTATTCAACAACGTACGAATAGTTCCTTGATTTTGGCTAAGTGATTGTTCAACCCCCGCCTTGCCAAAAACGGAATAAAACGGATTGCTATTGGTGCGAACAGAACCATTATCAGAGATCAATCCTGAACCTGACGGATGATTCCTTTTTCTGATATATGAAATTTGGGATTTTACTAAGTTGATTCTTAAGAAATCGCGCAGCAGACCATTTGTACGTACTTCAACAAAGGAAGCACAAACCTCTTCCACAGAAGAACTTTTTTTGTCTTGGTCCCAATTCAACACTAAACACGTCCGAACTAATTGAATGCTTGTAGCAGGAATTCCCCGAGCAGTTTTGCCGTTCCCATAAAGGACATAATTGACAACTCTAAATTGCATATTATCCTTTTCCCGCAGAGGATCCTGGGGGAAGAGTGTTGCTAAATTTATACCGTCCGCTATTTCATATGTGACTACGGGTCGAACCAAAACAAAATACTTTTTTTTGGTAGGTGTGATCCGTTGAACATAGATCCATTTTTTCAATTTTTTTGATTCCTTAGTGGTCTCCTTAAGTTCTTTTTTGTCCCTGTCTGGCGGTATCAAGATACCACTGTGTCGGGATATCTTATCTATCTCTCCGGGAAAATGGATATCTCCCGAAAATATTTTTAGTTCAATCTCCCCCTTTTTTCTCTCCATTCGGACCAATCCGCCCACTCGGCTTCTTCTATTTAAAGTGATTCGTGTATCTGCTCCAATGATACTATTATTCCGTACCATTAGGTAAGAAGATTCGGGAAAAATATGCACTTCCTCGGGAATGAAAAAAAGGCGATCTATTTCCATTTGGTATTTTTTCTTAATTTTTTTGAGTCCTCGATACTCAATCAAGTCCTCTTTTTTGACGATTGAATGCGCCCCCAGAGTCCCATATTTATTAATTCCGGAACCCTTTCGTCTGTATCGAGGATCGTCGAAATAAGCAAGAATACTATTTCGACGGAAAATACCCCCTATGGGTATTTCAATCGAGATACCTGAATGGGGCATTAGCTCTTTCTCTTGTTCTTGAATCGAGTGGAATGGAATAAGAAATCGATTTCTTTGCCTCTTTGCCAATAAATCCGAATTCGTGTGCAGAATTGCAGGGTGTATTAGATTCCAATGGCCAGTACCTATGATTCTATTAAATCCCGAATAATCGGACATCTCACGAATTCCAACTTCTTTTTTAACAGAAAAATCAGAACGAAATAATTTGTGTCTCGCTTGATCATTATTCACCGAGAGCGAGAGGCTAGAAATCTCCCTTCGTTCGACATAAAGAGAAAGAGAATGAATATTCATTTGATCTTGATCCCTGTAGAGTGAAAAAGCAACTCCATTAGATCTGCATGAACCTCCCGATAATATCCATAAATGACTTGTTTTTGGCAAGAGGTGTACATTACTATATGTAAATTCGGGTACATGGTACACATCAGTACTCCAGTGCATTTCTCCCTCTGAATCAGAATAGATATGTTTTCGAACCCTCTCTTTAAAATTCAAAGTGTATGCTCCCGCCTGAATCTCAGCAATCACTTGTTCCGATTCGACATATTGATTATTTTGAATTAAAAGAAAACTTTTTGGTGGAATAGTCACATTATGCATAATAGCTTCACTCTCAATAATTACATCCAAGTCGATCGAACATAGAAAAGCAGGATGCCCGTGACGTGTGCGCGTGGGATGAACCAAATCCTCGTTGAATTTTATTTTCCCGTTCGAAAGGGCTCGTACATGTTCTGCAGTGCCCCCTGTAAATACGCCACCGGTATGAAAAGTTCTTAATGTTAGTTGAGTCCCCGGTTCCCCAATAGATTGACCCGAAATAATACCTACGGCTTCCCCCAATTCGACCAGGTCACCATGAGTCGGACTCCGACCATAGCATAATCGGCAGATCCAAGATGTACTCCTACAAGTAAAGGGGGTTCGAATAGATATTGCTTGTGTTCGAAAGGTTCTGAGTCGATTAACAAGTCCAATCCCAATATCTTGATTTCTAATGGCGATGCATCGCGGACCCATATATATATCGTCTGCTAATATACGACCAATTAATGTTTGGCTAAAAACCCTTTCCGACAGCATCCTATTTTTTTTTTGAGGACTCACAGAAATTCCTCGGATGGTGCCACAATCTGTTCTACGTACAACAATGTGTTGAACTACTTCAACAAGTCTGCGCGTAAGATATCCAGCATCTGATGTTCGTACAGCGGTATCCACAACTCCCTTGCGGGCTCCATAGCAAGAAATGATATATTCTGTTAAAGAAAGTCCTTCGCGTAAATTGCTTTGAATGGGTAAATCAATCATTTGACCCTGGGGATCAGACATTAACCCTCTCATACCCACCAATTGGTGTACTTGAGATGCATTTCCTCTAGCTCCCGAAAAAGACATTATATGGACTGGATTAAAGGGATCAGTCATCCTAAAATTAGGATTCATTTCTTGTCGCAAATATTCACTTGTAGCATACCAGATCTCAATGGATTGACGTAGTTTTTCTATCGCGTGGACATTCCCATAATGATGGTGTTTTTCCAAAATAAGACTTTGTTGTTCAGCATCTTGGACTAGCCATCGCTTCGAAGGTATCGTTAAAAGATCATCAATGCCTAATGAAATAGATGTAGCAGTGGCTTGCTGGAAACCCAGGGTCTTTACTTGATCCAAGATGTGTGATGTATATGCCATTCCGAAGTGATCTATTAACCTGCTAATAAGTCGTTTAATAGCAGTTCCATCTATCATTTTATTGTGAAAGACCAGACTCGCCCGTTCTGCCATAAGTACCTCCGTATTCCGCTGAGTAGGATTCGACAATGGATCTGAGTCAATGATTGGAAAACTTTCTTTTCTCGATCTTGATTCACGTAGAAAGTTCAGCAATGGTGGTCATACTTGAACCGGAAAGGCCCAGGGTGTCATAGAATTACTTAGTTTAGATACCATATGATTAGGTACCATATGAGCAGGCCCGACAAAACCCTTGTATAGCTTCTTCGATTTCTCGATAAAGAGAAATATGGCCAACGGTGGTTCGAATGTATATCGAAAGAATTTCTTTTTGTACACTTCGTACTATTAGATAATGTCCATAAATCTCATGATAGGTGCCCAAAGATTCATAGTGAACTTCGATGGGAGCTTCTCTTGAAGCAATAACGCGTTGATCTAATCGCCACCGGAGCCACAAAGGACTATCTAAATTGATTCTTTTCTGCCGATAAGCCCCAATTGCATCATACGAATTACAAAAAAAGGGTTCTTTCGTATACTTATAGCGATTATCATCAATTCTTTCATCTTGATAATTTCTTCGATTACACGGATGATACCTATTTGCACAAATACCTCGACGATTCCCGCTCGTTAATACATAGAGTCCAATAAGCATATCTTGAGTAGGTACAGAAATGGGATCTCCAATAGTAGGAGACAGGAGATTCATATGAGAAAACATAAGTAAACGAGCCTCCGCTTGAGCCTCTAAAGATAAAGGTACATGAACAGCCATTTGATCCCCATCAAAGTCTGCATTGAATCCCTTACAAACTAATGGATGTAAGCAAATAGCGCGCCCTTCCACTAAAATGGGCTGAAATGCCTGTATGCCCAATCTATGCAGAGTAGGCGCTCTATTCAGCAATACTGGATGTCCTTGCATAACTTCCTGCAGTATTTCCCATACAGTTGGCCCTTTTTCCCGAATTTGACTCTTAGCAACTCCTATGTTCGAAGCAAGATGTTGTCTAATTAGCCCACAAATTACAAAACTTTGGAAAAGTTCTATTGCGATTTCGCGAGGCAATCCACATCGATGTAATGAAAGTGAGGGGCCTACAACAATGACAGAACGCCCCGAATAATCAACCCGTTTACCAAGCAGAGTCTCACGAAATCTTCCCTCCTTGCCTTCAATTACATCTGAAAACGACTTATAAACCTTATTATGACCATCCCTCATTGGCTGTCCACGGATTCCATTATCAAGAAGCGTATCCACGGCTTCTTGTACCAATTT